TTAGACGAAAGTTCCTTAAAAACCTCCGCTTTCTTTAAAATATTTAAAACAGTTCCTGTGGGTTGAGCGCCTTTTTCAAGGAAATATAGAATAGCAGGAACATTTAAAGAAGTTTGGTTCTTTATTGGATCATAAAACCCCACTTTTCTAAGGTCTTTTCCTTCTCTTCGAGATCGAACATCAATTGCAACGATTCGATAGACGGCTCATTGGGATAGATGTAGATGAAGAATACCCCCCATAGAACCGTATAAGAAGTTTTCTCCTCGTACGGCTCGAGAAAAATGATTTGCTTCGAAGTTTTGTCTATGTATGCAATTCTAATATTCTAATAAATTAAATGAAAAAAGAGCCTATACAATCAATTAGACTATACTAGGATTTCAATCTTTTTTATTTTCTTTCTGAAAATAAAAAAGAAACCATTCGTACTCATAACTCAAGTTGGATAACTCTCAAAGAAACTCTTTAGTCAATTTCATTTATTGAGTGGTCTTTACCCCACTTTCTTTGTCTCGTTTAATCAAATTCAATTTAGATTCTTTCGTTTTATTCAACTATTCAGACTATCGAGACAATTAAAATGGTGTTTCCTTGTTTTTGGATCCTTATTTTTAATCATTGGGTTTAGACATTACTTCGGTGTTTCTTTTCTTAATACTTTCAAAATGGCAGCAACATACCCCTTGTTGATTAAAGAATCGTATGGACAGTTGATTCCCCGTGATACACTTTGAATCCAAAAGCTTTGATCAATTCCAACAAGTTTTGTTGAATTACAAACTTGCTTGAATCAAATCCTTGCAATTTCTATATTTCTATATATGGAAGAAGATATATTTACGAAGTTGTTCCAATTTATTGGCATTAACCCTAGATCTTTGACCCCGAGAAATGAATTAATCCTTTCTACTCGAGCTCCATCGTTAACTATTAACAACCCACTAAAAAGTGAAAGGTTCTAGTGTAACAGAACAAACAATGTCGAGACAAGAGCACCTTCATTACTATATACTAGATAAATATACTAGATAAATTGAAAATGGTGGGTGGGAAAATCCACAACGGATCGTGTCCTTCAAGTCGCACGTTGCTTTCTACCACATCGTTTCAAACGAAGTTTTACCATAACATAATATTCCTCTAATTTGGAACCGGTATGGAATTGATTCAATGATGGAATCATGAATAGTCATTGGTTCAGTTGTACATAGCCATCCTAATCTATACTTTTTCTTCTCTATATGATCTTGATCTATATCTGATATGTATGCATATAACTTCTATATATGAGATATGTGTAAGTTATGATATGTATAATAGGGGTAATTTTTTTTTCAAAAAAAAGTCTTAGCAAGACAGCAGCTTTAACATACATAAATCTATTTTGACATAAAAAAAAAGAATATTGCTATATAGAAAAAGTAGAAATCTATAATATAGAAACGAATAATTTTTTGAATCTTCAAGTGACTCAATAGGACAGATTCCACTCCTTATTTTATAAGGATTTTGGTTAATGTGTAATTGAGTCATATTTCAATAATAGAATCCTTTCCTAAAATGAATATGAATAATAACGGGTAGGCTAAATTACCCCTGCCTCAACCATTAGATTTCCCATTTTTCATTCTAACCAAACACTAAATACCTAATAAAAAATGGATATGCTCTGGGACGGAAGGATTCGAACCTCCGAATAGCGGGACCAAAACCCGATGCCTTACCACTTGGCCACGCCCCATTTCCATTTTGAATGCACACTAAGAAACAATAATCTTCTTATTGGTTATTTGTCAATTCCAGTCCAAATATCTATATATCTATAGAATAGATTAGTACTGGGATTTTGATACATATAGATAGATAATTCAGCTTACTTTATTGATCATTACATAGAATTCAATTAAGATATTGTATGAAAGTATGATTTCTTCTATTCTCCTTTGAGAATTCGAGGATTTTTGATTGGGTGGGTTCAAAGAAAAAGAAGGATTTTTTGTCTACCTTACTTACTTTCTTCCTTTTTCCTTATCTCAAAAACTCAATCAAACCGCAATTATCTCCAAGAACAAAATGTCTGTTATGCTTAATACCGTTAGTTTGATCTGTATTAATTCTGCCCTTTATTCGAGTAGTTTTTTCTTCGGCAAATTGCCCGAAGCCTATGCTTTTTTGAATCCAATCGTAGATATTATGCCAGTCATCCCTTTGTTTTTTTTTCTCTTAGCTTTTGTTTGGCAAGCTGCTGTAAGTTTTCGATGAGATCGTTAATAATAATATCCTAGAAAATGCACGATTTCTTCACTAAAAAATTATCAAATTGATAAAATAAGATAAGTTTTATAGTCTGAACCCTCGATTCGCACACTGAAATTCTTGGATAGTCGCCAAAAATTAGGCTTACCCGCATTTCCTCATTTTTAACCCTTTATTCATTCCAAATTCCAGTGAAAGACCCTAACCCCATTAGGGTCTCCCACAACATCTCATTTGGCTA